GAGATGCGCCCCCCCCCTACATATTTTATGCCCTCTCCTACAAAGAAACTGATAATACCAATACCATTAGTAATTCCATCAATTATGCGTCTATCAAAAAAATGTGCTAATTCAGCTAATCCTCTTATACCTTTAGTGAAAGATGTTGCATAAAAATCATCTATGTAACCACGATTATATGACCAACCATATATCACATTTATTATTTTGTCCCCAAAAATCCTATTCGGGACCTTTTTAACAACTGAATTTATTAAGTTCAAATTTTGTAAAGATGAATAAACGGGCTTATAGAAAAGGGACGCTATAAGTATTCCAAAAGAAGCTATACCGACTGAAAAAATTGCATTTGTCAAAAATTCATACCAATCCACAGAATTGGTCAAATTTTTATGTAAAGGGTTTATAGACGTGGTTAACCATTTAGATAATAGATTAAAATACTCTCCTTCTTGAAGAAAAGGAATTCCTATGGCTCCAACGAACAAAGTAAATAGGACCAATACAAGCAGAGAGAATAGCATAGTATTATCCGATTCGTGGGGATATAAAAAACTTTTCTTATTCCAAGTTTTAAAATGAGTAAGAATAAGAAAGGGTTGGTTTATTTTTTTTAGATTACTACCAATTTGGTATGTCTTTTTCAAAAAAAAAGAAGCCCTCTCATTATTATTCATTGTTAATAAAGTTAATAAACTCAATTTTTTTTGATTCGCTTTTGTACCTTCTTTACCCCATAGAGATAGTGAATGGAACGAGCTCATTTTTTTACCGCTGTAATTTTGAAAATTCATGTTTAAATGCCCTTCAAAGGTAAGTAAATAAATTCGAAACATATAAAATGCAGTTAACCCAGCTGTGGAACAAGCTATTATTGCGAAAATCGGTGAATATAACCAAGTATCATTAAGAATTTCATCTTTGGACCAAAAACAAGCAAGTGGTGGAATACCACAAAGAGAAAGTGTACCTAATAAAAAAGCCGTTTTTGTAATTGGCACATATTTTGTTAAACCGCCCATAAGAACCATATTCTGACTTTTATCTGGAGAATATCCAACGATAGCTTCCATTGAATGAATAATTGATCCGGATCCTAAAAACAATAATGCTTTCGAATAAGCATGAGTAATCAAATGAAATAAAGCAGCTCGATATGAGCCCATGCCTAAAGCTAACATCATATAACCCAATTGAGACATTGTAGAATAGGCTAAACTTCTCTTAATATCTTTTTGAGCAAGAGCTAAGGTAGCTCCTAATAGTACTGTTATTATACTTATTAAAGATATTAGATTCATTATGTAAGGTATAACTATGAAAAGAGGAAGAAGCCGAGCAACAAGAAAAATGCCCGCTGCTACCATCGTAGCAGCATGGATAAGAGCCGAAATAGGAGTAGGCCCCTCCATGGCATCGGGTAACCATACATGAAGCGGGGATTGCGCAGATTTAGCAACTGCACCGGAAAATAATAGAAAAGCACACAAAGTAACAAATAAAAAATTAAAATCATTATTATAACTTAAGTTATTAAATATTTCGAACAAATCCCGAAATTCAAAACTACCTGTTATCCAATAAAGACCCAAAATTCCTAAGAATAAACCAAAATCCCCTATACGATTAGTTACAAAAGCTTTTTGACAAGCATTTGCCGCAACAGGTCGTGTGAACCAAAAACCTATTAATAGATAAGAACACATTCCGACCAATTCCCAAAAAATATAAATTTGTATCAAATTAGAACTAATAACCAATCCTAACATGGAAGTATTGAAAAAACTCATATAAGCAAAAAATCTTACATATCCTTGATCATGAGACATATAATTATCACTATAAATAATAACGAGAATTCCAACAGTAGTGATTAATATTAACATAATAGAAGTAAGTGGGTCGATCAAGTGTCCGAACTCTAAAGAAAAATCATTATTGATAGTCCAAGACCATACATATTGATATATGGAATTGCTATTTATTTGCCCAATAGATAGATCAGCGGAAAAAAGCAGAAGTATACTTAATAAGAAAACACTAGGAAAAGACCACATACGGCGAATACTTTTGGTTGCCGTCGGAAAAAGAAGAAGCCCTACTCCTATTAACACAGGAACTGGAAGTGGAACGAAAGGTATGATCCATGCATATGGATATGTATGTTCCATAAAAAAGAAAACCCCCTTTTATTATGATTAATTGTTTCTGATTCACCAGATCTTATTTCTTTTGAAAGAGCTCAATAAAAAAATTAAGATATGCAAAACCTCATTTTTATATTTTTATATATTCTGATTCTTTACTAAATCCGTCAAATATGCAAATTAAGAAGTTACAATTGATCAAATGATATAACTGTTACTAGTGAAAAGTTAATATTTAATTAGTAAGATCTTTATGCGGATATAATATAAAAAATAAAAATTTCAATTATTTTTATGAATAAAAAATGACACCAAATTAAAATTAAGGGTACTTAATTATGATATGAATCATA